AAAAAAGAATCAAAATTTCTGCCAGATCCCTTATTTCCCTGGGATTGTAGTTCAATCGGTTAGAGCACCGCCCTGTCAAGGCGGAAGCTGCGGGTTCGAGCCCCGCCAGTCCCGACGGATCCAATAAATACAAAAATCTATTTTTCCCTTTCTATGAACTAGTAAAGAATGTCAAGGGGTATACTTACATTCCCAAAGCAAAAAGGAGTCTTGATTTCTTTTTTTTTCCTATTTTTCCATCTCGCTTTTTTTGTTTGTTAGGTTCGGAACTATGTAATTAATTGAAGTGGAAAGGCAATCTGATGATCCTTCATCAGAAGATTCTCCAAGGAAGACGCAAAGGTGGTATAGAAAAAACAAGGAAACGGCTGATAAATATCATTTCGGAGTAATTGAGTTAGGAATCAAAATTTTGATTCGGTATGGATAAAAGAACTTCCTATGTTATACTATTCAAGTCTTGACGACGGGTTGATTTGATAGATCAGATATTGTTATTCATGATAGTGATTCGGTTCAAGATCATCGAGAGGTAATTCATCCATTGAATTTACAGACGATAGACGAAAGATTTATCATCTCTAGGGGATTAAATCCCGAGTTATTGCGAAGTAAAAAACCGATGAGATTATGGAAGTAAATATTCTTGCATTTATTGCTACTGCACTATTCATTCTAGTTCCTACCGCCTTTCTACTTATCATTTACGTAAAAACAGTCAGTCAAAATGATTAATTCGATTGAATTTTCAAATGAATTTGAATCAAACTTTCCTTCCAAGTTCTTATCAAAAATTTACGAAGTAAAATGAAAGGGGTCCAATTTCACGTCGTAACTTAAATGAAATGAGCGCACTAGAATCGGAAATTATCTAAGAGATAGATAGTATGGTAGAAAAATGCATTTTTCTACCATGCTATCTATCTCTTAGTCTATAAAGCTGTAATCTAGAATAAAGATAACCGCTTAAGTTTCTATATATCAATCTACAATATTCTCTTCCTATATGTGTATATTAATTCCATTTCCATAGCAATATATTCCATATATTCTATGGCATTGACATAAGACCCAATTTGCTACATCTATTTGTTCCGCTCAATCTAAAATAATTCTTATTTTAGGATTCTAATTCCTTTTCTTTTACTAATAAGTAAGCGGAAACCTCCCCTATTTTTAACGCCATATGAAATAAGGTGATAAAGCCTAAACCGCCTTTCTAAAATTCGAATAGAAACCAAAGGGTAAATGCCCTATATGTAACCCGCCCGAGGCAAGATCTTATTATTGACCAGTCTCTCCTTAAACAACCACTATCTTAATATCATTTCTTATAGAAAGTGTGTATACGCTTAACAAAACGACTTCTTTTTTGAAGAGTCAAGAGGGAAATAAATAAAAAAAGAAAAACTTCCTTAGTATCCGTCTATAAAGATAGTAAGAGCCCATTCCCGTTGATTGAAATAGAAAATTTCGGAAGAATTTTAGGTTGGAATAAATTTCCAATCATCTGAATCCCTTTCTTTTCGAAGTACAAAGACGGGAGAAATATCTCTTGGATTGAAAGAGTATGATTCCTATCATAGATTACTCCATTGGAATCCAATGGGATTCCAAATTCAGAGTTTTGATTTTAAATAGTTCCAAGTGCGTTGCAGAACGATCTATAAAACAAGCGGGTTTGATTCCTGAACTCAATTAGTAGTACTTCTAAAGCCCACTTCTTCCCCACACTACGAGTGAAAGGGAAAATGTAAAGACTACCATTAAAGCAGCCCAAGCGAGACTTACTATATCCATGTGCATTATGTCCCCTAATCTCTATAAATACGAAGGAATTATTCCATTATTCCTCAGTAATAATAGTGGAATTAATGTCGCAGAGTCAAAAATGGGTTCTACCGAACACTATTGAGAAATCCATCCAATAAATCGATTATGATTTCGAGTTTTTTGGTGATTCAGGCGACACCCGGATTTGAACTGGGGAAAAAGGATTTGCAGTCCCCCGCCTTACCGCTCGGCCATGCCGCCAAAATGATAGAAAATAGGTGCAATTTTTTCCGGATTACGGAATTATTATTGTACTTGCATTTTGACTTCTGTTTTCCTTAATCCTTTTTTCCTAAAAAAAAAAAAAAAAAGAAATACCCCTTTTGGTTGGATTTGATCCATCCCTTTGATTGTATAGTATCTGAAAATACACAATGCTAAAAACATTCTCTCGTTTTTCTATTGAGAAAAAAATGTGTATTTTTCAGACGAGAACTTTGAACCATTGACTCCTTACTTGGAATTCATGAACGATTCTGGGATTTGAATTTCAAATTGTGTTTTCCTAATGACAACATAAAAATTGAAGCAGAACTAATCAGTATTGATTTTTCAATTAAAAAAGATTTCTCAATTTCAATTATAACAAAACATATGAGTATATGTAAACCCCAGAACATAAATACAGATATCTATTATTTAGATATATTATCAATAAGGAATTATC